ATTTAAAAATTTATAATAGATCTCGAGTAATCTCCCGTTACTGCCCATTAGGAGAAGTAATAGGTAGGGATGACAGGATTTGAACCCGTGACATTTTGTACCCAAAACAAACGCGCTACCAAGCTGCGCTACATCCCTTTTCAAAATGGTTTTACAATGTCATTGTACAAAATCCTTGTCTTGTTTTCCACATTTTGATTTTCTTCTCCATTTATATACATATACAATTTTCTTACCATTTTTTCTTCTTTTTTTATACTTTATATATTTTTTAGACTTTATATATATAATATTAAAAATTATATTTATTATTTATATATACATTTGAAATGAAACCTAACTAAACTAACGTAAAAAAAAAAATATATATATATATTGATAACACTCAGAAAGAAGGGCTTTTTTTTTAGGGATATGCATTTTAGTTACGAATTCTGCATAAAAATAAATACAAATGATCTTGAACTACGACGCCCATATATATAATCTATGTCTATGTTTTACATTAAATAATAAAAAGGAGGATTTTCAATGCGAGATATAAAAACATATCTCTCCACGGCACCTGTGCTAACTACTCTATGGTTTGGGTCTTTAGCGGGTCTATTGATAGAGATTAATCGTTTATTCCCAGATGCTTTGTCATTTCCTTTTTTTTAATTCTAGTTATGGATATGTGAAAAAAAAAATGCATTTTGTCCTCTTTTTCAGTTCTTTAGGATAGGAAGGAAAGAGAAAGAAAAACTGTATTAAACCTAAGCAAAAAGTCGATCTAATAAAATTAGATTTAGAAATAGAAATGCGGGTCTAGTCTAGGGGAGGCTCCACGAAATCATAGTACAATTAAAGAAAATACATAAATAAACATAGTGGTATTAGGATAGAAAAAATTGATAGTTATAAAATAAAAAATTGTATTACTTACATTATTTAATAATATTAATCTATTAAGATATAAAAAATAGAATATATAAAATATTATAATTAATATTTAATAATTAATATTTAATATATAGTATAATTATATATAAATAGAATTAGAATAGATAAAATATATAATTAAATAAAAATAAAAAAAAAAAGAAATTTATTTATTTTAAATCTATTTCATTTTTATTATTACTCTAATTAATATTAATTAGAAATTAATTAGAATCAAATCTTTAGAAATTGAATTTATAGTTAGTAACTTCTATTAATTTTTTTGTTCTTTTTCGGATCGAAAATAGAAAAGTTAAGTTAAGTCGATCCAAAGGGGGTTCATGGCCAAGAGTAAAGATGTAAGGGTCAGAGTTATTTTGGAATGTACTAGTTGTTGTGCCCGAAATGGTGTCAATAAAGAATCGCCGGGTATTTCTAGATATATTACTCAAAAGAATCGACACAATACACCCAGTCGATTAGAATTGAGAAAATTTTGTCGTTATTGTCAGAGGCATACGATTCATGGGGAAATAAAGAAATAGATCGAACAGAACATGTGTGCAATCTTTTCCAACCCAAAGAGCAGAAAGAGGAAAAACATATATACATATATATATCAATATAATACAAAAATAATACAAAATAATACAAATTAGAAATCAAAATTATAAATTATACAAATAAAACCCTATTTCGGTCAGATCTTAAATTAATAAAGAAATAAATTTTTGAAATAAGGACTAAACCATGGATAAATCTAAGCAACCTTTTCGTAAATCCAAGCTCTCCTTTCGTCGGCGTTTGCCCCCAATTGTATCGGGGGATCGAATTGATTATAGAAACATGAGTTTAATTAGTCGATTTATTAGTGAACAAGGAAAAATATTATCTAGACGAGTAAATAGATTGACCTTGAAACAACAACGATTAATTACTATTGCTATAAAACAAGCTCGTATTTTATCTTCGTTACCTTTTCTTAATAATGAGAAACAATTTGAGAGAGCCGAATCGATCCCTAGAACTGTGGGTCCTAGAGTCAGAAAAAAATAGGCATATTCCTCGATTGCCTCAAAACTCCAATCAGAATTCAAGCTCAAATGGATTGGATGTTTTGCTCGAAAAGGCCCAGAATGCAGAAAAGAGGGGATAAACAATTTTTTTTTATTGAAGCATGTTCGTTCATTCCTACTACTTATCTTAATTTTATCTCAATTTAGTTTATTCTATACTTCCCGGAGTTCATTCTCCGGGGAATTCTTGTTCAATCATTCCTGTATATTACTTCATAATTAGAATTTCCTTTAGTTGATGATTTTTTTTGAAATCATGTAAAGACAATTCTTATTTGATATAGCTATTTGTGCAAGTATTTTACGATTAAGAAGCAATTGCCCCTTGTACAGATTGTGTATTAATCTACTATAACTATAGAATACTTTAATATCGCGAGTTACTGCATTTATCCGAGTGATCCACAAACGACGAAAATTTCTCTTTTGTATGCCCCTATCTCGATGAGAAGAAACCAAAGCTCTCATTTTAAGTTGAGTAATTGTTCGCGTAAGTCTTGAATGAGCCCCTCTAAAGGTTGATGCAAATAAACGAATTTTTGTTCGACGTCTCCGAGCTGTATACCCTCGTTTAACTCTGGTCATTGAATCAAATTAAACTTTAATGAATAACTAATTGAATTCTCTTCTTTCAGTCATTATTTGTCCCCCCGGTCGATTAATAACAAAACGAATTATTCCGATATATAAAATATAAATTCCAATGGCTTTTGCTACTATGACCTTCCCAACCATTATTTTTTATTCTTTCCAGCCCAGACATTTAGTTTACCTGGAAATAAAAAATTTTACCGAATACTAAAAAAAAAAAAAAAATAGTGGGTTCCATCGTTTCTATGGTTACTTCTTAAACGGTGAGGCCCTCTCTATGCGCCGGAGCCTCGTCTCTCATTTAATAAAATGGTATTGTTAACTTGTATAGTTCACATTCTTTGGCTCTACCCATCAATTATACAGTAATAGGTCTTTTCACAATAAGAGCTATCCATACAGTGACGGCATTTAATTATGAAAGTTGGCTAGGTAGCTGACCCTGTTAGTCCGTTCTTTCAAGAATGTGAGCATAACCTTTTGTTTTGCTTCTTATCCTATCCTTAAAATACCATTTCCTCCGCTTAATGGATAACCATTTGCTATCAATGGAGAATTGCTTCTCATCTCAAATCGAGATGATTGGATTTGCACCAATGAAAACCATAAATTCTATACACAATACACAAGAAACAATAAGGGTATAATCATTGATACTGTCTCATTTGCTCAAGCTCATGATCTGAACGAGTCGCACATACACCCTAGTACATGTTCCTCGACGCTGAGGACATCCTCGAAGAGCGGGAGATTTCGTGACATTTCTTATTGGCTGTCTTGTATTTCTAATAAGTTGTTTAATAGTTGGCATGTCGGATATATAATTATATTATAGAATGGGTTGGTTTAGATCTATCTTAACCTGATTTATGATTGATGATTATGAATTATTTCGATTCAATATCAAATCATGAAAAATTAAAATGGTGGTTGAAAATAAAACGGGATCATGGATTTACACGAAATCCGAAGTATTTTCATTTTCAACCGCTACAAGATCAACAATGCCATAGGCTTGGGCTTCTGTTGCCGACATAAAAACATCTCTTTCCATATCTTCAGATACAACCCACAAAGGGTTGCCCGTTCTTTGTACATAAACTTTAGTGAGGGTTTCGCGAAGTTTCAGCAGTTCTTCCGCTTCCAGGATAAATTCTCCTGCCTGTGCCTCATAAAAAGAACTAGCAGGTTGGTGAATCATAACCCTGATGATATTGATATAACATCATGAATGGTTCTTCTATCTCGTATTATGAAATTAAAGGAATAAAAAAAAATAGAATTGAACAACCGTACAGGCACTTTTTGTGCATTGCATACGGCTCTGTAATGGAATTTATTACCCACTTCCATTCCATAGCCATAGAATAAGGGAAGAAATAGAATCTATCCAATCCAGTCAGATCGTTGAATAATCCATTTACCATCCTTCTTTTCATAAGAGTCAAAAAATACTACGATGGTTCTGTTGCTTTATATTATATTAGATATTTATATATTTATCTCGTCCGTGATTTGGCAATCCCAAAGTGTCTTTCTGATATGACAAAAAAAGATTTGTGACGCTAAAATGTCCTCCCGACACATAAGATCAAATCGGAAATAAAGGTTAAGGTTATTTCATACTACTATCTCGATATAAAATCTCATGTTATAAAAAAACAATAATGGTTTGTTCATATCGAACTCAAAGTGCCATGCTATTATTACTTAAATTTTTCCTAATTCTATTATTTATATTTGATATTTTGATATGGCGAAGGCATAGTCTTTTTTTTTCAATAAAAACTCATTGGCGCCAAGCGTGAGGGAATGCTAAACGTTTGGTAATTTCTCCTCCAACCAGAATGAAAGATCCCATTGAAGCAGCTAATCCCATGCATATTGTATGTACATCGGGTGGTACAAATTGCATAGTATCATAAATGGCTATTCCTGGTATTACCCATCCACCGGGAGAGTTTATAAACAAATAAAAATCCCTAGTATTATCTTCTATACTGAGATATACCATGAGACCCACAAGTTGATTTGAGATCTCGCTATCAACTTCTTGGCCTAAAAAAAGTAATCTTTCTCGATAAAGTCGGTTGATTAGGACAAAATAAAATAGTATCCCTTAGGAACCGTACGTGCACCTTTGGATGCATACGGTTCCTAAAATTAAATTACGAAAAAAATCAATCAATGTATCAATTCTAGTCTTAATTTCTTTTTTGTAACAGGTTTTTTATTTTTATAAAGAAGGGCTTTATTTTATTTTTTCAAAAAACATGAGTTTTGGTTCCCTTTCTCTTCCTTATAAAAAAAATTATTGAATTTATTAAACTAACCTCTCATTGATGTATTATTTCATCGAGATTCAAATCACGATGTGATTTTCTTGTTCCTGAATGGGCCCTTTCAATTCTTTTAGGTTGGTGTTCTACTCCGGGTAAAGATCTGTCCGAATTATATTTGCACATATAGGGCAAATTATCTCAGTACCACTTCTTTTTTTTTCAAAATCAATTTTCATGCTTTCCCTCAAACTATTACATGTATTCATGTATTTCTTATATATTTTATTCTATGCCATTGAATGGCAGTTTGAGATCATTCCTACTAATATTAATATATAGAAAGCATAAATTTAAATAAAGAATGTTTATGATACAATATAGTAATCATATATATTACCAATTTGATATTTTCTGAACGGAGCCTGGATACTTTATTTTATCGTTCCAAGTTAACCATAAATTCTTTATAGTATTGATCCCCAATATAAATCGATCTAATTGCACTTCACGCTCCGAATAATTGATGGTTCAATCAAGATTTCTTGGGCGAAACGGAGGATATCTCGATCGGTGAAGAGAACGGGTAAACCCCATATGACCTAATATATCTGACAAGCCGCACTATACGTCAACCCAAACTGCATCTTCCTCTCCAGGACTCCGAAAAGGGACTTTTGGAACACCAACGGGCATTAAATTAAATAAAAAGTTAAGTACTATACTTCACTTTAATATGGAAACGTACCAATATTGTCTTCATTTTTTTCTGTTTATTCTATATGAATAAAGAACACATTTTCACGAACAGGTCGATCATTTGAATGATAAACAAGTATCTAGGCATTCATTCTCCAAAAACTCCAAAAAGGGGGCCAAGCCCCATTGCGTATTGGTACTTATCGGGTATAGAATAGATCTGCTTCTCTTTGTTCTTACAAACAAAATTGTTCCATTATTTTCAACGAAACGAAATAAATCTTAACCCTTTCTTATACAAAATATACTGAAAGGTTAGGTACATAACATACATAGTGATAGTCTTTTCCAATGCGATAAAGTTACATAGTGTCATTTTTCTTTGATATTTGATAAAAAGGGGTATTTCCATGGGTTTGCCTTGGTATCGTGTTCATACTGTCGTATTGAATGATCCCGGCCGGTTGCTTTCTGTCCATATAATGCATACGGCTCTAGTTTCTGGTTGGGCCGGCTCGATGGCTCTATACGAATTAGCAGTTTTTGATCCTTCTGACCCGGTTCTTGATCCAATGTGGAGACAGGGTATGTTCGTTATACCCTTCATGACTCGTTTAGGAATAACCAATTCATGGGGTGGGTGGAGTATTTCAGGAGGAACTATAACGAATCCGGGTATTTGGAGTTACGAAGGTGTGGCAGGGGCACATATTGTATTTTCTGGCTTGTGCTTCTTGGCAGCTATCTGGCATTGGGTATATTGGGACCTAGAAATATTCTCTGATGAACGTACGGGAAAACCTTCTTTGGATTTGCCCAAGATCTTTGGAATTCATTTATTTCTCTCAGGGTTGGCTTGCTTTGGCTTTGGTGCATTTCATGTAACAGGCTTGTATGGTCCTGGAATATGGGTGTCCGATCCTTATGGGCTAACTGGAAAAGTACAATCTGTAAATCCAGCGTGGGGCGCGGAAGGTTTTGATCCCTTTGTTCCGGGAGGAATAGCCTCTCATCATATTGCAGCGGGTACATTGGGCATATTAGCGGGTCTATTTCATCTTAGTGTCCGTCCGCCTCAACGTCTATACAAAGGATTACGTATGGGCAATATTGAAACTGTACTTTCCAGCAGTATCGCTGCTGTTTTTTTCGCAGCTTTCGTTGTTGCTGGAACTATGTGGTATGGTTCAGCAACTACCCCAATCGAATTATTTGGCCCCACTCGTTATCAGTGGGATCAGGGATACTTCCAGCAAGAAATATATCGAAGAGTTGGCACGGGACTAGCAGAAAATCTTAGTTTTTCGGAAGCTTGGTCTAAAATTCCCGAAAAATTAGCTTTTTATGATTACATTGGTAATAATCCGGCAAAAGGGGGATTATTCAGAGCAGGCTCAATGGACAGCGGGGATGGAATAGCTGTTGGATGGTTAGGACACCCCATCTTTAGAGATAAAGAAGGCCATGAGCTTTTTGTACGTCGTATGCCCACTTTTTTTGAAACATTCCCCGTAGTTTTGGTAGACGGAGACGGAATTGTGAGAGCCGATGTTCCTTTTAGAAGGGCGGAATCAAAGTATAGTGTTGAACAAGTAGGTGTAACTGTCGAGTTCTATGGTGGCGAACTCAATGGAGTCAGTTATAGCGATCCTGCTACTGTGAAAAAATATGCTAGACGCGCCCAATTAGGTGAAATTTTTGAATTAGACCGAGCTACTTTGAAATCTGATGGTGTTTTTCGGAGCAGTCCAAGGGGTTGGTTCACTTTTGGGCATGCTACATTTGCTTTACTCTTCTTTTTCGGACATATTTGGCATGGCGCTAGAACCTTGTTCAGAGATGTTTTTGCTGGTATTGATCCGGATTTGGATACTCAAGTAGAATTTGGAGCATTCCAAAAGCTTGGAGATCCAACTACAAAAAGACAAGTAGTCTAATAAAATATTACTCTGGTATCTTTCGCCTCTACTTTTTTATTTGATGACATAAGGTTAAGGTACCAGAAAATTTTGACTTGATTGATCGCCATTTTTTCTTTTATTTTTTCCCTCTTTCCCTTATAGTAAATGATATCAAATTAATAGGTGTGGAAGCTATAATTGTAAACCACGATCGAATCTATGGAAGCATTGGTTTATACATTCCTCTTAGTCTCGACTTTAGGGATAATTTTTTTCGCTATCTTTTTTCGAGAACCACCTAAGGTTCCGACTAAAAAATGAAATTATTTTTCATCATCTCAATTTTAAGTTTTAAGTAAGGAGCCCACCATTGGTAGGCTCATTACTTAAATTAGTCCCCGTGTTCTTCGAATGGATCTCTTAATTGTTGAGAGGGTTGCCCAAAAGCGGTATATAAGGCGTACCCAGTAAAGCTTACAAGTAAACCAGATATGAAGATGGCGACTAGGGTTGCTGTTTCCATTTCTAGATAATTTAAGGATCACAATGGATCTACAATAAGATCGTTTATTTACAACTACAACGAAAAGGTATACAAAGTCAACAGATCTTAACCAATCATTAAATAAGATTTATGGCTACACAAACCGTTGAGGAGAGTTCTAAATCTCGGCCACGACAAACTAATGTAGGAAATTTATTGAAACCATTGAATTCGGAATATGGTAAAGTAGCTCCGGGCTGGGGGACTACACCCCTTATGGGAGTCGCAATGGCTTTGTTTGCGATATTTCTATCTATCATTTTGGAAATTTATAATTCATCTGTTTTACTGGATGGAATTTCGATGAATTAGGTTCCTAAGGACTATATATAAAGTCTTAGTTCTAGGTTTTCAATAAAAAAAGTACTTAAGACTCAGATTTCTAGACCATTCTGGTAGTTCGACCGTGAAATTTTTTTGTTTCGGTATTTCCGGAATATGAGTGTGTGACTTGTTACAATTGATCCTATTGATAATACAGAGAATAGTCTGTCATCTCTATCAAGATGATTCTACCTCGTTGGATATTTATTCTAGTATCTGGAGCACGAAATATGAATATTATAGAATAGATCAAGAAAAGAAATATTTGAACTATGATTCATACCTACTATTCAGTCAGACCTCGCGACCGGACTCAAAAAAATGCAAATTAGGTATTTTCTAAATCAAACGCTTTTTCTTCCTTCAGACTGAATTGGGTTGACGAACATCCTTTTTTTTAGATTTTGTTGAGTTATTAATTACATGCATTCATTGAAATTGGATAAGTGATGATCAAATGGTTCTTACTCAGAGAACCTTTGCGTTTAGCGCGGGTTTTATTAAATCATCGTGGTTCTTAGTATGAATCTGAGGTTTCAATTGATTCACAGGGTCTCAACAAGGGAATTCCTATCAATAACTAGTAAAACAAGAGTCAATCCGCATTATTACATTATTACGCAAAAAACAAAAATAATAGGAAAGAGAAGATTCAAGAGGCCTTTATTTTAATTTAACAATTAACATAAAAAAAAAAAAAGAACAGGGGAGCCAACTTGATATTTTTGGCATTATCATCACAAAGAAGAGATTCCGGATTTTTGTTATTTCGTATCTTTGGGGCAAATTGAATCAAGTGGCTTATTTGAACTTTATATTATACATATCCGTTAAAATCTGTATTTGATTTGTGTTGTTTCTGCTTGAGCCGTACGAGGTGAAATTCTCATATACGGTTCTCAGGGGGGGTCTGTTACCTATCCCAATAAAGTATATGATTGGTTCGAAGAACGTCTCGAGATTCAGGCGATTGCAGATGATATAACTAGTAAATATGTTCCTCCTCATGTCAACATATTTTATTGTCTAGGGGGGATCACACTTACTTGTTTTTTAGTACAAGTAGCTACGGGTTTTGCTATGACTTTTTATTATCGTCCAACCGTTACAGAGGCTTTTTCCTCTGTTCAATACATAATGACTGAGGCTAACTTTGGTTGGTTAATCCGATCAGTTCATCGATGGTCAGCAAGTATGATGGTTCTAATGATGATTTTGCATGTATTTCGTGTGTATCTCACAGGGGGATTTAAAAAACCCCGCGAATTAACTTGGGTTACAGGTGTGATTCTGGCCGTATTGACTGCGTCTTTTGGTGTAACTGGTTATTCTTTACCTCGGGACCAAATAGGTTATTGGGCAGTAAAAATTGTGACAGGAGTACCTGACGCGATTCCTGTAATAGGATCACCTTTGGTGGAGCTATTACGCGGAAGTGCTAGTGTGGGCCAATCTACTTTGACTCGTTTTTATAGTTTACACACTTTTGTATTGCCTCTTCTTACTGCCGTATTTATGTTAATGCACTTCCCAATGATACGTAAGCAAGGTATTTCAGGTCCTTTATAGAGAAGATAGATCATCTAAATTTTGATCGTATATCATTTCGGGGAGGAAGAAAAAATAGTCTTGTATTTCATTGCTACAAATATGGATTATTTAAAA